ATGATTTATGTAATAAATCTAAAAAAGGTTTCTGATAAAACTCGAAAAAAATGGAAACGACAAATAGGAATCTTTCACGAACGAGATCAAGAATTATTATTATTTCGACACAAGTAAAGGGTTGTGGAAAATACCTTTTCTTGTGTCAAAGACTAGGAAGACAAATAATCCCTCTTAGAATCGAATTCTTTTTTCCTCTCATTCATCTTTTTTATACTTTGGTTTCTATTCTCCGATTATTTATCTTATGTTTCGTATTTAGTCAACTTTTATTCTATTAGAATAGAAAACGATTGATTCATTCTATGGCATTTAAATCTGACAATAGTAACATAATCATACCGCTTCCATTTTTTTTTTATTGAAAAAACAAAGGAATAAAGAAGAGGTAAGTAAAGTCAAATAGTCTTCTTCACAGCATACATACTATGACTAATAATGCGGTACAAGTAATTCCCAAAATCTGATAGAAAAAGAATATAAAGAAGCAAAAGGCTTTTCATAAGTTTTTTTTGATCATACAGAATTAGATAACACAATTTCCAACAAAAATTTGGTTTTTTTTAGAACTTGATAAACTAGAAATTCATTTCAGACAATTGAACCTTCTCAAACTGTTTCTTTTTAAGAACCAAAAAGATTTGTGCCAAAATAATAGATGCCAAGAAGAGCAAAAGGCCTTGTACACGTAATGGATCTTGAAGTACTATTTCCGCATCCCCCTGACCAAATCCACCCACGTTAGGATTACTCGTTAACGGTTGATCCAATTTGATGGATTCGCCCTCTGAAACAAGAAGTTCTGGTCCTGGAGGGATAATATCAACCACTTGACGTCCATCCGATGCATCCACTATGGTTATTTCGTATCCCCCTTTTTCTTTTCGTATGATTTTGCTTACGATACCCGCCGCTGTAGCATTATAAACATTATTGTTACTCTTGCTCCCGTCGGGATAAATCTGACCCCTTCCCCTGTTCCCGCCTACGTATATGGGATATTTTAAGAAGTGAACGTCTTTCTTAGTAGCGGGGTCTGGGGAAAGAATAGGAAAGGTGATTTCACTATATTTTTGACCAGGAACAGGACCTATCACAAGAATATTTTTTTTCGTGGGGCGATAGCTCTGAAAAGACAGATTTCTTATCTTTTCTTTAATCTCGGGCGAGATACGATCGGGAGGGGCTAATTCAAACCCCTCAGGTAAAATTAGAACAGCTCCCACATTTAAGGCTCCTTTTTTACCATTAGCAAGAACTTGTTTCAGTTGCAGATCATAAGGAATTCGAACAACTGCTTCAAATACAGTATCAGGAAGTACGGCTTGTGGAACCTCGATATCCACGGGCTTGTTAGCTAAATGGCAATTGGCACATACAATACGGCCAGTCGCTTCTCGTGGATTTTCATAACTCTGCTGTGCAAAAATAGGATACGCATTTGAAATGGGCACCCGAGTTATTATATATATTATGAGCGATACGGAAATGAATCGAATAATCTCTTCCTTTATCCAAGAAAAGGTATTTCTCATTTGCATAGTCCAATCATTGATCCCGAAAATTTCTACAATAAAATTAGATAAGTCACTAGTATAGTTTCCTATCTATGATTCTGTTATTTAATGAAATAATTTTACTCGAATATTGAAGGAATCCCCCGGGTGGGTAGAAAAAATAAGTACAATTTTGACTGTTTTACTTATGTTACAAAGTAAGAAACATTATAATTGGATCGGTCGATCATTTTTCAATCATTCATTGAATGATAAATCACTACAAGTGACGGAGATACACGATTTAAATAACGAAAAATCCAATATTTAAAAATTGTATCTAAAATGACTGGAAAAGTAGAAACAACGCCGGATATAATTTGATCATTTTGAGCAAATCCAAAATCTTTGTAGATAGAGGCAATCATTAGTTCCCAACCATGGGGCGAATGGAATCCTATACATAAATCAGTTAATAAAAGAATAGAAAAAGCTTTTATTGTGTCGCTTAAATTATATAGAAATTCTTGAAGACAAGAGTTAAGAAAAATAAGTTCTTCATTACTTAGAATAGAATAAACACTTAGAATAACGAAAGAAATTATATTTGTTGAGAAATGTAAAATCGTATGGATACGACCCTCATTGTGCATCTTGATCAATTGGATCGTTTCGTTGTAAACCCCAATGTGAAGCTTTTGTAAACGCCTTTCCGGGTATTCCTTTAGAATTTCGTCGAAGAGGGAGAGTTCCTCTAATTCTATGAATTTTTTTAGAATATTCTTTTCTTGAATATCATTCAAAAAGATTTCGGAGGGCCTAGTATTCCACCAATTATTAACCCAAGATTCCAGACTTTTATTAAATGTAAATGAGAGAGAGATCCACCAAGGCAAAAATACTATCGATGCAAGATATAAAAGGGAAATAAATGCGTTCTTTTTTGCCATTTGCTCGTCTGTGAATTTTGAAATGAACTCATCTCATTCGTCGACTCTCTCTATACGATACTAAGATTTATATCAAATATCAGTTCTATTACATTACAATGAGCCTATTCTCCGTTTTTTATTTGTGATTCCGTACAATGACAATGGGTTGGTCCTTGAATTTAGAAAGAATACAGAAAAACAATATAGAAATACAGAAATAGAATAAGAAAGATTCCACTTCAAATTGAATGAAGAAATAAATAAACTAGAATATTCTATAGAATATTCTTTCAAAATATATGATTCGAAGCAATTGTCCCCTTTGGATGAATGCACGAAAAAGCCATTTCAAATAATGAATATTATTCGAATTTCGAGACGAAAGAACTCCCAGTTTATCAAAATATCCAAAAATTTCGAAAAAAAAAATCGCTGGCCACCCTCAGTACAGGAATAATTGATAGAATTTTCTGAAGAATACTGCGATGCTATGATCAAAAATGAGTGTCAAAACAAGATAGAAATGTTATCATTATAAGCGGTCCAATCGGTTGGTAATTAAAGAGCACAAAAAAAGATAAAAAATGTTGATTAACAAAAAAGGAGAGATGATTTACAAGAGAGAATCTATCTGTATTTACTAAATTCACAATATTGAAAAAAAAGAGAAATTCTTTATTCCGATTTCTTACTTGTTCCGTTACTGAATTGATTTAAGTGGATTTACATACTCATAAAAAAGAATTTATGGATAAAAACTATTTCGCTTTAGGATTGGTTCGTGTACGTTTACTTTTTTTTGTTCTAATCAGAGTTCGGCAGAAACTTCAGTTAAGTTATGCTATAGAAAAAAGAGAAAGAGAATTCTTGAGTTATAGTTTTTTCCCTTTTGCTAAGAATAAGAAAGCATTCGTCTTTTTTCAAAATACTTCAATTGGTACACACAAGAAATAGGCCAATTCAGCAGCTTTCTGTTCAATTTCTCGTAGAGTCAAATTCTCATCGGTACGAGTCAAGGGAATGGACCCCTGGCCTCTGATTTCCATATAAAGGACACGACGAGCATAAATACCCTCTTTAACTTCTATTCGGATGGATTGAATGTCTTTCATAAGGAATCGGAGAAAGATGCGACGATTTTTTCCAGGAAATCCCCAACGAAAAATACATACTATTCCTTCTTTTATATCGAATCGATCATAACCACTACCCACATTCCACGAAATTGTGGACCACAAATATGAACTAATAAAAAGACCCGCGATTCCATAGAAAGACATAACGATTCCTTGTGGAAAAAAAATTATTTGCTGAGAGGGAAATAACGGTATAAGATTCCTACCAAGATAACTAGAAGTTCCAACCAATAAAAACCCTAATGAACCTAAAAAAAGGATAAAAGCCCAGCAGACATTACTCGGTTTTCGAGACCCCGCTATAAGTTCTATCCATATACGGTCTGATCGCCAACTCATACTATACTAGATCTAGTTGCATTTTATTGTAATTGGGAGATAAACCCCAATAAATTTGACTTTAATCTTTTTGTTTCCGAAGTAATCCTCATCGACTAGCACTATTATGATGTGAAGCTTTAGGAGTAATTCATCAATTGCTTAGAGATAAACTAAACTAATAACATCTTTTTTTTTTATGATTTCTTATAGATATCCACAGACATTTAGATATATTGACTTTACGTTTCAGAAATTCATCCCGATAATGATTTATCTTCAAATAGCTATAATTCATTTTCCCATAGATCGTGTTTATGCATACGAGCTTCTGTTCGGAAGAAGCTACACATTATACCATATTCTACTACATAGAGAATTGTACTATGATCCAAGTAAGCCTAAGTCTTGAAAAAACAATAGATAAGATTAAATCCCATAATATCTAAAAGATCTTGTTTTTTTGAACATGAAGAGATAAAGAAACCATTGCAATTGCCGGAAATACTAAGCCTACTAAAGGCACAAAAATAGCGGGTAAGTTGCTGATAGTTGTCATAGAATGAGTACCTCGATTTAATAATTTAATATTTGTACCTCTTATTTATTGTTATATTTGTTGTTATATTAACATTTTATCCTGTTATAAAGATATATTCAATTATACTATATATATAGAATTCTACTTAAGTGAGTATTGAGTATATACAATACTAAAGAATATAGAATATAAGAGTATATTATGTATATACTAATAAGGAATAAATCTAATAGGGCGTAGAAATAGTAATCTATATAGAGATACTAATATATATATAATATATTAAATAGATTATATAAGTATATCAAAGTATATAACATAGATGCATACTTAAACATATATTAAGTTAAGTATATAATAAATATAAATGTAAATTAAAAGTGTAAATAAATGGGCTTATTCATCATTTCTATATGTTTCTACATGAAATATATACGATAATCTACGATAATTCACTTTACTTTTTTTATTATTTTATTCATTATTTTTATTAGTCTATTTTTTTGTATCTATTCTAAATCTTTATTAGTATATGTATATTAGAATTTTATAATCTTGAAACTTTAATAGAAAATTG